ACAACTTCCGAAATGAAGGAGACTAAACAGGAACAAGAGGAGGATCTGGACAAAATAGATGAAACGGAAGAGATCCGAGTGAATGGAAAGGAAAAAACAAAGGATGAATTTCACTTTAAAGAGGCACGCTATCAAGATAGCCCGGTTTACGAAGATTCTGATCTGGAGACCCATCAAGAGAATTGGGAATTGGGAAGACTGAAAGAAGAGAAAAAGAAAAGAATGAATTTGTGGGTTGAAAGGGTGGTTGAAAAGGTTGAAAAAACTTTTATCACTTTTTTTTTCGATTATCAACGATGGAATCGTCCATTACGATATATAAAAAATGATAAATTAGAAAATGCTTTACGCAATGAAATGTCACAATTCTTTTTTTTTACATGTACAAGTTATGGGAAACAAATAATATCCTTTACATACCCGCCCAGTTTATCGACTTTTTCGGAAATGCTAGAACAAAGAATTTCTTTGTACATAATAGAAAAACTATATGACGAAGATCTTTATAATTCTTGGATTTATACTAATGAAAAAAAAAAGTGCAATTTTAACAATGAATTGAGAAGCCGAATCCAAATTATAGAAAAAAATGAGGAATCCCCTAGTCTGGATATGCTTGAAAAAAGAACCATATTATGCGATGATGAAAAAAGAACAGAATGCTTGCCAAAAGCATATGATCCTTTTTTCAACGGACCATATCGAGGAACGAGAAAAAGATTAGATTCACGTGCAATCATGAATACTTATACAGATACAGAAGATTTAGTAGAATTTTTTTTTATCAATAAGATTCATGATCTAATTCTTAATGATTCTGTAGAACTCCACCGTCAATCATTTTTGAATTCTACAGAAGAAAAAGGAATTGATTCAGAAAGTCAAGCAAAATATTTGCAATTTGTATTTGATGTAATTACAACACATACAAAAGATCAAAAAACAATGAAAAATCAATCTATTGGAATTAGAATAGAAGAAATCAGTAAAAAGGTTTCTCGATGGTCATACAAATTAACCGAGATTTTGGACGAAGAAGAAGACGAAGGATTGGAGGAAGAAGATCATGAGATTCATTCAAGAAGGGCCAAACGTGTGATAATTCATCACGATAATGATCAGAATATCAATCCTATTTCTATTTCTAGTATTCATAATCCTAGTAACAATGATCAAAATGATGATCAACCGGGAGAGGTGGCTTTTATACGTTACCTAGAACAATCGGATTTTCGTCGCAATCTAATCAAAGGATCCATGCGCGCTCAAAGACGTAAAACAGTTATTTGGAACCCCCTTCAAGTAAATGTACATTCCCCGCTTTTTTTGGATCGTCTAGGCAAAACATCTTTTTTTTCGTCTTTTGATAGCAAGAAAATGAAGAATCTCATTTTTCAAAATTGGATGGGCAGAGAACAAGAATCAGAATTAAGAATCTCAAATAAAGATACAAAAGAAGAAAACGAGAAAGAGGAAAAAAAAGATAAAAATGAAGAGATAGAGATGGCAGAAGCTTCGAATAACTTTCTATTTACTCAAGCAATAAGAAGTTTGATCTTAGTAACCCAATCTCTTCTTAGAAAATACATTATATTGCCTTCATTAATAATAGCCAAAAACCTTTTCCGTATGTTATTACGTCAATCTACCGAGTGGGACGAGGATTTTAAGGAATGGGATAGAGAAATTCATATTAAATGCACCTATAATGGTGTTCAATTCTCAGAAACAGAATTTCCCCAAGGTTGGTTAATAAACGGTATTCAGATAAAGATTCTATATCCTTTCTGTCTAAAACCTTGGAGAAATTCTAAGGCACGATCTAATCATAGAGATCTAATGAAAAAAAAAGAGAAAGAAGCAAATTTTTGTTTTTTAACAGTCTGGGGAACGGGAGTGGATCTTCCCTTTGGTTCTACCCTAAAACGACCTTTTTTTTTCTTTTTTGAACCTATTTATAAAGAACTCCAAAAAAGAAAAAAAAAGGTGAAAAATCGATTTTTACAAGTTCTAAAGATTTTCAATAAAAAAAGAAAATCCTTTCTAAGAGTTAGAAAAGAAAAAACAAAAGGGGGCATCAAAATAGTTCGAGTTATCAAGCTAATAATGAAAAAACTGGAGATAATGAAAAAACTGGAGAAAGTCAATCCAATTTTCTTATTTGAATTGAGGAAAGAAAAAGTATATGAACCGAACGAAAACAAAAAAGATTTAAAAAGGGATAATAAGATTCTTCGCGAATCGTCCGTTCTAATTCGAACGATGAATTGGTTAAATTCTTCATTAATAGAAAGAAGAATGAAAGATCTTTCTGATAAGACAATCAAAATAAGGAATCAAATTGAACGAACTGCAAAAGACAAGAAAAAAGAAGAAATAGTTCTAATTTATGATAATAAAAGATCGGGATCACAGAAACATATTTGGAAAATATTAAAAAGGAAAAATATCCGATTAATGCGTAAATCACACTACTTTATCAAATCATTCATTGAAAAAATATACATAGATATTTTGCTATGTACCATTACCATTTCTAAGATCAATGCACAAATCTTCTTTGAATCAACAAAAAATATCTTTAATAAATCCATTTACAACAATGAAATAAATAAAGAACAAGAAGGAATTGATAAAACAAAACAAAATACAATGAATTTTGTTTTGACTCTAAAAAAATCGTTTTCAAATACTGATAATACTGAGAATAGCAATCAAAATCCCAATACTTATTGGAACTTATCTTCTCTGTCCCAAGCATATGTATTTTACAAAATATCACAAAACCAATTACTTAATAAGTATCAATTGAGGCCTGTGCTTCAATATCAAGGGAGCTCTCCTTTTTTTAAGGATAATCTCAAAGACTATTGTATGATACACGGAATCTTTAATTCCAAATCAAGACATAAGAAAATTCATACATATGTAATGAACGAATGGAAAAACTGGTTAAAAGGTCATTATCAATACGATTTATCTCAAAAAAAGAGTTCTCGATTAGTACCTAAAGAATGGCGAAATAGAATAAATCAACGTCGTATGATTCAAAACAAGGAAAAGGAATCAATCCAATTGGATTTATATAAAGAATACCAATTCATTGATTCCATGAAAAAAAATGACTATGCAGCGAATTCATTTATGAGTCAAAAAGAAAAATGGAAAAAACATTACAGATATGATCTTTTATCATATAAATACATAAGCATCCCTAATTTATACATTTCTGGATCAACATTAGAAAGAAACGGGGCCCAAGAAATTCCATATCATTTCAATACATCGAAACCTGAATCATTTTATGTATTGGTAAGTATACCTAGTAATGATTATATAGAAAAAGGATATCTTATTGATAGGAATACAAATTTGGATAGAAAATATTTTGATTGTAGAATTCTTCATCTTTGTTTTAGAAAAAATATTGAGATCTGGGCCAATGCACATATTGGCATCAAGATTCAGAAAAATACTAAGACTGAAATTAATAATTTAAAAAAAATGGATAAAAAAGATCTTTTTTATCCTACAATTCATCAAGAGATCAAACCATGCAATCAAAAAAGTTTCTTTTTTGATTGCATGGGAATGAATAAAGAAAGGTTATATGATACCGCATCAAATCATGATACTATATCCAATCTAGAAACTTGGTTCTTCCCAGAATTTGTTCTACTTTTTGATGTATATAAGATTCAACCTTGGATCATCCCAATCAAATCACTCTTTTTTCATTTTTCTATAAATGAAAAAAGTAAAAACATTAACAGAAATCCAAAGAAATCATCTAAGAAAAAAAAAGATCTTGAATTAGGAAATTCCAAGCAGGAAGAAAACGAACAACAGGTCCAAGGAAATCTTTTATCGAATCTACTAAAACAAAAAAATAAAGGAGTTGTTGAAACGGAACTAGATTTATTTTTGAAAAAATATTTACTTTTTCAACTAAGATGGGCTGATCCCTTGAGTAAAAGAATAAAGAAAAATATCAGGGCATATTGTCTCTTACTTAGAATGATAAATCCAAGGGATATTGCTATATATTCGATTCAAAGACGTGAACTAAATATATATGAAATGCTAATTCAAAAGGACCTATCTCTTGGAAAATTGATAAGAAAGGGAATATTTATTATTGAACCAATTTGTCTATCTATACGAAGGGACGGAAAATCTATTATATATCAAACTATGGATATTTCATTGGTCGATAATAAGAGGTACCAAACAAATGAAAAATACACAAAAAAAAGATATATTGAGAAAGGGGGGTTTGAAAAATCCATTGCAGGACGCAGCAACATATTTTTGAGTGGAGACAAAAATCATTATGATTTACTTCTTCCTGAAAATATTCTATCTCCCAGACGTCGTAGAGAATTTCGAATTCGAATTTGTTTCAATTCCCGGAATTTAAATGTTGTGGATAGAAATCCAAGATTTTTCAATGAAAACAAAATAAGAAACTGTGGGCAATTTTTGGATGAGGACAAACATATTAATACAGATAGAAAAAATCTCATGAAATTCAAATTGTTTCTTTGGCCCAATTATCGATTAGAAGATGTAGCTTGTATGAATCGCTATTGGTTTGATACCAATAACAGCAGTCGTTTCAGTATGTCAAGAATACATATGTATTCACAATTCAGAATGAATTCAATTCCAATGAAAAATGAAAAAATTTATAGTAGATTTCCTACATATCGTGTAACATATTTGGTAGATGAAAGCCGAAATATATACACTGTATAACATTCTAATACATGATGCTGATTTCATAGTGTATAAAATTTCACTAGGAAGAGCGGAATCCTTTTAAGTAAAAAGAAATTGTTCTCTTTCGTGAATACATATATGTTTTGTATATTTAATCCAAATATACAAAACATAAACCACATAAATAAAAAACAAATATGAATGAAATCCAATTTTGATGTATACTAGATGAAAATAACTGGCATAAGAAATATTCTTATTTTTCCTGATCGGTAAAATTCACAGAAAAGAAAGATAGAAATCTTAATTTATGGTCAAAAATTCATTCATCTCAGTTATTACACAAGAAGAAAAAGAAGAAAATAGTGGGTCTGTTGAATTTCAAGTATTCCATTTCACCAGTAAGATACGGAGACTTACTTCACATTTAGAATTGCACAAAAGAGATTTTTTATCGCAAAGGGGTCTACGAAGGATTCTGGGAAAACGTCAACGATTATTGACTTATTTGTCAAATAAAAACAAAGTCCGTTATAAGAAATTAATGGATCAGTTAGATATTCGGGAACCAAAAACTCGTTAATTAAATTTGAATTTCTTATTTGAGTTTCTTATTATTTTCTTATTATTATCCTTGTTCTTTTTTATTTTTTTTTTTTCATTATTTTTTTATTAGTTCAGTTATTATTTTTTTTTTATTTTTAATTTTAAGAAATTCATGAAATAATGGATTAAGGAAAAAAAAATATGACTGTACCGGCTACAAGAAAAAATTTCATAATAGTCAATATGGGTCCTCACCACCCATCAATGCATGGTGTTCTTCGGCTAATCGTTACTCTGGATGGTGAAGATGTTATTGACTGTGAACCTATATTGGGCTATTTACACAGAGGGATGGAAAAAATAGCGGAGAACCGAACAATTATACAATATTTGCCTTATGTAACACGTTGGGATTATTTAGCTACTATGTTCGCAGAAGCAATAACAGTAAATGCACCAGAACGATTGGAAAGTGTTCAAGTGCCTAAAAGGGCCAGTTATATCAGAGTTATTATGCTGGAGCTGAGCCGTATAGCCTCCCATTTGTTATGGCTTGGCCCTTTTATGGCCGATATCGGTGCACAGACTCCCTTTTTCTATATTTTAAGAGAGAGGGAATTAATATATGATCTATTCGAAGCCGCCACAGGTATGCGGATGATGCATAATTATTTCCGCATCGGAGGAGTAGCTGCGGATTTACCTTATGGCTGGATAGATAAATGTTTTGATTTCTGTGATTCTTTTTTAACAGAAGTTGTTGAGTATCAAAAACTCATTACGCGAAATCCCATTTTTTTGGAACGAGTTGAAGGAGTGGGCATTATTGGTGGGGAGGAGACAATAAATTGGGGTTTATCAGGACCAATGTTACGAGCTTCTGGGATCCAATGGGATCTTCGTAAAGTTGATCGTTATGAGTGTTACAATAAATTTGATTGGGAAGTAAAATGGCAAAAAGAAGGCGATACATTAGCTCGTTATTTAGTAAGAATCGGTGAAATGCAAGAATCCATAAAAATCATTCAACAGGCTCTAGAAGGAATTCCTGGAGGACCTTATGAGAATTTAGAAAACCGACGTTTTCATAGGACAAAGAATTCCGAATGGAATAATTTTGAATATAGATTTATTACTAAAAAACTTTCACCCAATTTTGAATTGTTAAAACAAGAACTTTATGTAAGGGTAGAGGCTCCAAAAGGAGAATTAGGAATTTATTTAATAGGGGATAGTAGCGTTTTCCCCTGGAGATGGAAAATTCGTCCACCCGGTTTCATCAATTTGCAAATTCTTCCCCAGCTAGTTAAAAGAATGAAATTGGCTGATATCATGACGATACTAGGTAGTATAGATATCATTATGGGAGAAGTTGATCGTTGAAATGATAATTGATACGACAGAAGTACAAACTATTAATTCTTTTTATAGATTAGAATCCTTAAAAGAAGTCTATGGACTCATATGGATTTTTATCCCCATTTTCACCCTTGTCTTAGGAATCACAATGGGGGTTTTAGTCATTGTGTGGTTAGAAAGAAAAATATCTGCAGCAATACAACAACGTATTGGACCTGAATATGCCGGCCCATTAGGAATTCTTCAAGCTTTAGCGGATGGGACCAAACTCCTTTTGAAGGAGGATCTTCTTCCATCTAGAGGTAATATTCGTTTATTTAGGATCGGACCTTCTATAGGGTTTATATCAATTCTACTAAGTTATTTAGTAATTCCTTTTGGATATCACCTTGTTTTAGCGGATCTCAGTATAGGTGTTTTTTTATGGATTTCCTTTTCAAGTATTGTCCCCATTGGTCTTCTTATGTCAGGATATGGATCAAATAATAAGTATTCCTTTTCAGGCGGTCTACGAGCTGCAGCTCAATCGATTAGTTATGAAATACCATTAACTCTATGTGTGTTAGCAATATCTCTACGTGTGATTCGTTGGAACATGAACTTTTTTTTATCTCTTTTCTAGAAAAGAGAAAAGAAATGAATTTAAATTTCAATACAATACAATATAAATATAATTCAATATGTAAATATGAAATAAAAGAAGAAAAAAAAAGATTTTTTTTTCTTCTTTTAATTTCTTTATTTAATTTAGAAACTTTATACTTACTTTATAAAGTATAAAGTAAGTGAAGATAAAGAAATTGAATGTCTTGAATAAATATCTTCATCTTTTTTATTAAAAATTTCAGTTCGATGAATTAAACCAGATAGTTATATGAGTGAAACAAAACTGCTCCTCAATTTGCAGTAAAACAATAAGAATCTCATTCCCTAGGTACAAGAAGAAATTTGAAGTAAACATAAGTTGTTTACCCCAAGATTGAGATTATTTTATTAGTCGTCATATCTTGAAGCGGATGCAAAAGATCAACTGTATTTATTACTATACTGGGGATCAATCAAAAAGAAGTGGGCAGTTAGGAACACCAAAGTACGCAAAGGATGAGTAATAGAAATAATGTAAGGTATCAAAAAAAGGGATTTTTGCATAAAACTTTGCATAAAACGAATCATAATAAGGGCTTGAAGTTGGTAGAAACGATCAAGTAGTACTTCCCCACGATTCCGATCTAGAGTATGCTACTATTCACTTAGTAAATAAATGACTATCAAGAACGAATTAATCCTTTATTTTCTTTTTTTTAGTTTTCAAAAAGAAGAAAAGGAACAAAACAAATAGAATGCAATACAATAATAGAATAAAAAAGAATAAAACGGGAATAATAAGAAAATATTTCTTTCTTCATACATATGCATATGGGAATTCTTATCATGATTCATTAACTAATGCCAATTCTTTATATTTATGAATATAACGAGTATTTGATTGAAGGATTAAGTTATTGCTGAACAAAGATAAATTTTGATTATTTTCATTATCATATCATTATAAGGGATGAGATCAATTCGGAAGTGCTTTTTCTTATTATAGCAGACAGAATCTTATTGGTCGAATTGAGGACTCTCCAACCTCCAATTTATCTTTACATTGTAGGTCCAAGGAGAGCAATAATACTGAACCAGTCCTTACCTTACATTTCTTTGTGGCCATAGAGGAGCCGTATGAAGCTTAGGTTTCATGTACGGTTTTGGAATAGCGATGGGAGCAGTGATGTTATCATCGACTATAATTATCTAACAGTTCAAGTACAGTTGATATAATTGAGGCACAGTCCAAATATGGTTTTGGGGGATGGAATCTGTGGCGTCAGCCCATAGGGTTTCTAGTTTTCCTAATGTCTTCTCTAGCAGAATGTGAAAGATTACCCTTTGATTTACCAGAAGCAGAAGAGGAATTAGTAGCAGGTTATCAAACCGAATATTCAGGTATAAAATACGGGTTCTTTTATCTTGCTTCTTACCTAAATCTATTAGTTTCTTCATTATTTGTAACAGTTCTTTACTTAGGTGGGTGGAATTTTTCTATTCCGTACATATCTCTTACTGAACTCTTTGGAATAAATAAAATGTTTAGAGTCTTTGTAATAGCAATTAGTATCTTTATTACATTAGCTAAAGCTTATTTGTTTCTGTTCATTCCTATCACAACAAGATGGACTTTACCTAGGATGAGAATGGATCAATTATTAAATCTTGGATGGAAATTTCTTTTACCTATTTCTCTAGGTAATCTATTATTGACAACCTCTTTTCAACTCGTTTCACTATAAACTATAAATAAAAATAAGAAATTAAGAGAAAACAATAATGAATATTCTATATTCATAACTTATCTCAACCAAGAGAAAGAAACATAAATTTTATTCATGGATATCTATAATATGTTACCTATGGTTACTGGGTTCATGAATTATGGCAAACAAACAATACGAGCCGCAAGGTACATTGGACAAAGTTTCATAATTACCTTATCCCATACAAATCGTTTACCTGTAACTATTCAATATCCTTATGAAAAATCAATCACATCAGAGCGTTTTCGTGGTCGAATCCACTTTGAATTTGATAAATGTATTGCTTGTGAAGTATGTGTTCGCGTATGTCCAATAGACCTTCCCATTGTTGATTGGAAATTTGAAAAAGATATTAAGAAAAAACAATTGCTTCATTATAGTATTGATTTTGGTGTCTGTATATTTTGCGGTAACTGTGTCGAGTATTGTCCAACAAACTGTTTATCGATGACTGAAGAATATGAGCTTTCCACTTATGATCGTCACGAATTGAATTATAATCAAATTTCTTTAGGTCGGTTACCCATTTCAATAATGGGAGATTACACAATTCAAACAGTTATGGATTCAACAAATAAAATGAAAAAATAAAAACCCCTTGCTTGGTTCAAGAACGATTACCAATTACTAAGATTTGGTTTGGAATAAAGTAGGATTAGTCAAATAACTTTATTTTATCTATCTAATGATATTCATTTTTTTTTTTCATTCAATTAGTAAGGTATCATATAAAAGAATAGTTCCTTTCCTGGACCCTTAGTAAGGTCATGAAATATTTCGACTTATTTATTTATCTTTTATTTCATAATGGATTTACCTGGACCAATACATGATATTCTTGTAGTATTTCTGGGATCAGTTCTTATATTAGGAGGTCTGGGAGTAGTATTACTTACCAATCCCATTGATTCTGCCTTTTCATTGGGATTGGTTCTTGTTTGTATATCCTTATTCTATATTTCATTGAATTCCTATTTTGTAGCTGCCGCACAGTTCCTTATTTATGTGGGAGCCATAAATGTCTTAATCATATTTGCTGTGATGTTCATGAACGGTTCGGAATATTACAATGATTCCTATTTGTGGACCATTGGAGATAGGATCACTTCACTGGTTTGTACAAGTATTTTTTTTTCATTAATGACTACTATCCCAGATACGTCATGGTACGGGATTTTTCGGACTACAAGATCAAATCAGATTATAGAACAGGACTTAATGAGTAACGTTCAACAAATTGGGATTCATTTATCCACAGATTTTTATCTTCCTTTTGAACTCATTTCTATAATTCTTTTAGTTTCTTTGATAGGTGCAATTACTATGGCTCGTCAATAATCTAATATAATAAGAAATAAGAACTTCCTTTTTTAGAATGAAAGAATGAAAATGGATTTAATCTATTTTATTTCAATCTACTGTGAATATCTTCTTTTGTTCTGTAATTCTTCTATTCTACTAGTCAACTGAATCGGTTTAATTTTTGTTCATATTGAAATGAATCGAGATAGATGAGGAATTTATCAATGATGTTAGAGCATGTACTTTTTATAAGTGTTTATTTATTTTCTATCGGTATCTACGGACTTATCACAAGCCGAAGTATGGTTAGAGCACTTATGTGTCTTGAGCTTATACTGAATTCGGTGAATATAAATCTCGTCACATTTTCCGATATATTTGATAGTCGGCAATTAAAAGGAGAAATTTTCTCAATCTTTGTTATAGCCATTGCGGCTGCTGAAGCAGCTATTGGGCTAGCTATTGTTTCGTCGATCCATCGTAACAGAAAATCAACTCGTATCAATCAATCGAATTTACTGAATAATTAGTCATAATTCTTATATTTTCACATAGAAATCAAAACATAAGACTTTTAGAATATTCTAAATAGAATCTAATAGATTGAGAATAATAAGATAATATAATTAGAATATAATATTCTATTATTTTCTTTCTTCTTTTTTTCATAGAGATCTATGATTTAGAGTTAATAACCTATTCTATCACTAACCTAATAACAAACGTATTCATCTGATATATAAGATATCATCATATCCTTAATTATATTTTGATTTCTATATACTAGAATACTAGAATCTTTCTATATTTATATTAATCTATTTATTATTTATATGTATATATGTATATGAATATATATATTAGTATAGCACATTCTAAATAGTACATTATATTCAAATGAATTCTAAATTAGAAAATTAGAATTAGTTAGAATTAGACTATTTTAGATTATTTCTATTTGATTTATAGAATGAAAATTCATATTTTCGATATGAATAGGATTACTTAGAATTCCTAGAATTCTACTAAATTCTCAATTTCGATTTTCAATTCTAGGAAATTGAATCGAAATTGAATTAAATTAAGACAAAAATATAGAAATTATCTAAATTAAATAAAAATTAAGATCTTATATATATATTAATATTAATAGAAATATAAGAATATAGTTATAGTCAAATTAACATGAATTGAATTCGTAAACTCATATTTCATGGTTATTTAAATGGAAATCAAAGTATCTTGGCCCTTTCTCATAAACAGATTATAAAATCTATTGATTCTTCAAATTTTGATAAATCATTGATTCGTCTGGTGTCTACAATAGAAAATATATTATTTATTTCATTTTATGATTTGATTTTACCAGATCGAAAATCTTTTGTGTTCAAAACTGGAATTTATAGACCCAATGTCACATTCAGTAAAGATTTATGATACATGTATAGGATGTACCCAATGTGTTCGAGCTTGCCCCACGGATGTATTGGAAATGATACCTTGGGACGGATGTAAAGCTAAGCAAATTGCTTCTGCGCCAAGAACCGAGGATTGTGTAGGTTGTAAGAGATGTGAATCCGCTTGTCCAACGGATTTTTTGAGTGTCCGTGTTTATTTATGGCATGAAACAACTCGCAGCATGGGTCTTTCTTATTGATATGTGACAAAAAACTCCACTTGAATCGTTTGATTCCTCTTTACCGATAAAAGCCCGTACTCGAGAAAAGAAAATCTATTATTCTTCTCCCGAGCACGGGGTTTTCTGGTCTAATTTTATCTTGTCTTTATCACGAGTTATTTTCCTTGGTTAACAATACTTCTTGTTTTGCCCATATTTGCAGGTTCTTCGATTGTCTTTTTTCCTCATAGGGGAAATAAGGTGTATAGGTGGTATACTCTATGTATATGTATCCTAGAGCTCCTTCTAATGACCTATGTATTTTGTTATCATTTCCAATTGGACGATCCATTAACCCAATTGAAGGAGGATTTTCAATGGATCAATCTTTTTGATTTTCACTGGAGATTGGGAACCGATGGACTTTCCATAGGACCCATTTTACTGACAGGATTTATCACTACTTTAGCTACTTTAGCAGCTTGGCCAGTTACTCGAAATCCGCGATTTTTCTATTTCTTGATGTTAGCAATGTATAGTGGCCAAATAGGATCATTTTCTTCTCGAGACCTTTTACTTTTTTTCATCATGTGGGAATTAGAATTAATTCCTGTTTACTTACTTTTATCCATGTGGGGAGGAAAAAAACGCCTGTACTCGGCTACAAAGTTTATTTTGTGCACTGCCGGAGGTTCCATTTTTCTCTTAATAGGAGTTCTAGGTATGGGTTTATATGGTTCCAATGAACCAACATTAGATTTAGAAAAATTAGCTAATCAATCGTATCCTGCAGCATTGGAAATAATACTCTATTTTGGTTTTCTTATTGCTTATGCTGTCAAATCGCCGATTATACCCCTACATACATGGTTACCAGATACCCACGGGGAAGCACATTACAGTACATGTATGCTCTTAGCTGGAATCTTATTAAAGATGGGAGCATATGGATTGATTCGGATCAATATGGAATTATTAGCTAACGCTCATTCTAGATTATCTCCCTGGTTGGTGATAGTAGGAATAATACAAATCATTTATGCAGCTTCAACCTCTCTTGGTCAACGCAATTTAAAAAAACGTATTGCCTATTCTTCCGTATCTCACATGGGTTTCATAATTATAGGAATTGGTTCTCTAACTGGCATGGGACTTAATGGAGCCATTTTACAAATACTCTCTCATGGATTGATTGGTGCTGCACTTTTTTTCTTAGCAGGAACAAGTTGTGATAGAATACGTTTTGTTTATCTCGAAGAGATGGGGGGGATATCTATCCCAATGCCAAAGATATTTACCATGTTTAGTAGTTTCTCGATGGCTTCTCTTGCATTGCCAGGAATGAGTGGTTTTGTTGCAGAATTCTTAGTCTTTTTTGGAATAATTACCAGCCCAAAATATCTTTTCATGCCAAAAATGTTAATTACTTTTGTAATGGCAATTGGAATGATATTAACTCCTATTTTTTTATTATCTATGTTACGTCAGATTTTCTATGGATACAAGCTATTCAATATTCCAAACTCGAATTTGATTGATTCTGGACCACGAGAACTATTTATTTCGATCTGTATCTTTCTACCTGTAATAGGAATTGGTATTTATCCTGATTTCGTTCTCCCGTTATCGGTTGACAAGGTACAAGTTCTATTATCTAATTATTTTTATAGATACTAATTCTTTTTTGAGATTCAATAATAAATGAAAATGAAATAATTTTCATTTATTGGAAAGAAAGTCTTAGAATTATTTGACTTTCATATTTTCACGATTCTTCGTTGTACAATGGAAAAAAGGAAGGGTGAATTAGAATTGTAATGAGATACATCTAAAGTTTTTGAGAACCATTTGAATAATTCCTCTATTTAAACGGTTCTCAAAAACTCGCACAAATGTTCATTGTGTATCAGACGATTTTTTTATGTATTCTTCGTGTAGTTTATTTTATTGAATTAGATATTCATTGGAATGAACCATAACTATGGAACCCGATTCCTAATAGATTGATCCCAAAATAGCATATCCAAATTAGGAGAAATCCTATAGAAGCTACAAATGCCGAATTCGTGCCTTGGTCTTGCAATTTTGGATTTGTTCTAGTATGTAAATAAATTGCAAATATGGTCCAAGTAATAAATGCCCAAGTTTCTTTAGGGTCCCAATTCCAATAAGAACCCCATGCTTCATTAGCCCATACTGCTCCAGAAAGAATACCTATGGTTAAAAAGGTAAACCCTAAACTAATGACACGATAACTCCAATAATCCAAACGCTGAATTAATTGATATTTGTAAAAATTTTGAAATGAGAGGAAAGAAGTCTTTTTTAATACACTTCCTTTTTCGTTCAAATATTCCATATCACCAAAGAAAAACGACTTCCTTAAACTGAAAAAATTCTTGTTTTTCAAAAGAGAATCGATTCTCTTTTGAAATGTAATCACTATAAGAGCAACTGATAATAATGATCCGCATAAAAGAGCTGCATAGCTCAATAGCATCATACTGACATGCATCATTAACCACTGAGATTGTAGAGCAGGTACTAATATTGCGGGTTGATGCATTTCAGTTGAAAGACCTGACGTGGCGAAACCTTGAGTAAAAATGGCACTTGGTGCAGTTATTGCGCTTAAATCATTTTTATGATTCTCAAGATACGGAATCATATGAATAATGGATAAACTCCATGAAAGGAAGATTAATGATTCGTATAAATTACTTAAGGGAAAATGTCCCGAAGAAATCCAACGAATAACTAAAAACCCTGTTATAGAGAAAAAAGTAGCTATCATCCCTTTTTCTGACGAATTACGTAATCCTTCGATTTCGTAGACTAATAAGTTCATCAAATGAATCATAATCACAATTGAGATGATCGAAAAGGAAATATGAGTTAATATATGTTCTAAGGTGGCAAATATCATAAAGAAGAGTCCCTTTTAAATAATTGAAATCGGGGAGGGGATTAAATAGAATATAAAATAATATATCTTAAATATCTTATATTCTATTAGATCTATTGTGTCTATATTTTTAATATTAAATAATATTTATATATTATATATGCCGCCACTCGGACTCGAACCGAGATGCTCTAGCACTGCTTCCTAAGAGCAGCGTGTCTACCAATTTCACCATGGCGGCTTACCCTAAATAAGAATAGGAAATTCGTGTTGAATTGTCGATATTCAATAGAGTTTAGGAAACAATGAAGAAAGATGCATTTCCATTCATATGGAAATGTTCAATATCAATAATATTGAATTAGTATCTTCGTAAGTTCAGTTTTAATAATCAACTTTTCCGTACTATAAACCTAGCTCTTGTTTATCCAAAACAGTCAAGTTTCGTTCTCAGTCGGAGTCTAAAATTCATCATTTTTTTCTAACGATTTCGAGACCCAACACCTTAGTATAAAGTATAATGAAATATTCAGATTCTTCCTTGTCTATCGTAATTGTGCTTTTCTATTTCGAAAAGCACAATTCATAGGAAATAAAAAAACATCTCACGAATTCAATATCAATCAATATAAATCTCAATAAATAGAATAAAATAAATAAAATAGAAGATAATAGAAATATAGAAAGACTATAAAAAAATGAGAAAAAAAAGAAAAAGAAAATACACAATACATTAGTAAAATTGAATCATTTGTCTTCCAATTCAAAAATGGAAATTTGGAAGTTCTTTGAAACATGTCAATTAAGATTTTTCCAAGACTCTTTTTTGTCGCACAAAAAAACTTTTTGACTGTCCGGTGGAAACAGATTTAGCTAAAGAAAAAGCTTTTACTGCCTCTAAAGATCCTTTTTTTTTCCAAAGATTTCTACGAATATGCTTTTTTGACATAGAAGTACGTTTTTTTGGAACTGCCATTCAAAAGGTAGGTGACTCATTTTTATCGTTGTATGTGAAAGACATATATTGTTCAAAATCAATTACTCTTTATTAGTCATTACCTATACTTAATACTTAATTCCATAAATTTACCTCAAAGATATCATAACATACAAATAGAAGAAAAAAGAATAAAAGAAAAAGAAAATCAATAATAAAAGAAAAAGATTCTAAAACGATTCTATTTTAATAGACAAATAGATTTCGATTTTCTATCTTCATTCTGATATTTACATAATGTAATAATTACATACGTATTGTATATTTATTTTTATTTTTTAAAGGAATATATACAAAAAGAATATACAAAAAAAAGTAATGTAATATTAATATTATTTAATATTAATATATTTTCATATAGAATATAAGATATAATATAAGAGTCATATATACAATATTACAAATATGAATATTTCATATTAAGAATAGTAATAGAAAATATTTATCTAATTTCTCTAAATAGTAAAATAAAATAGTAAAGTAATAAAGTAAATAGTATATAAGTATATACTATAATAATATATAGAATAAGATATATATATAATAATGAAGAAAATATATTATGAATAAAAATCTATTTAAAAAGTATACAAAGTATATAGAAATATATAATATAGAATATTATAGAATAGAAATTACATAATATTACATAATTAGAATATAATGTAAAGGGAAAATCCAATTATTCAAAATCTCATATGATGTCATATTATTTCAAAAATATCTTTCTTTTCTAGAGTTTGAAGTTAGAAGTTCATTAATAACTAAGTAAGAAACTTGACTAATTATTTGATAATATTATTTGATATTTGACCAACCAATTGCAACTCTTATTTCAAATATTTGAGAGAACAAAAAGTCATATTTGTATTTTTGTATTTGATCTTTTTCATATTTTTTTCTTATTGTTTTGTTCTTTTCGAAATAGATCAGAATTGGTGAATCGGAAACAATTATAAGAAAAAAGAACAATTTGTTTTCTTATGGAATATACATATAAATATGCATGGATAATACCCCTTTTTCCGCTCCCAGTTACTATGTCAATAGGATTTGGACTTATACTTATTCCGATAGCAACAAAAGATCTTCGTCGTATGTGGGCTTTCCTAAGTGTTTTACTACTAAGTATAGCTATGTGGTTTTCGGCCAATCTGTCTATTCAGCAAATAAATGGAAGTTTGACCTATCAATATCTATGGTCTTGGACCATCAATAATGATTTTTTATTAGAGTTCGGACACTTAATCGATCCACTTACTTCTATTATGTCAATACTAATTACTACTGTTGGAATCATGGTTTTTATTTATAGTGACAATTATATGTCTCACGACCAAGGATATTTGAGATTTTTTGCTCATATGAGTTTTTCCAATGCTTCAATGTTGGGATTAGTTACTAGTTCCAATTTGATACAAATTTATATTTTTTGGGAACTAGTGGGAATGTGTTCGTATTTATTGATAGGCTTTTGGTTCACACGACCCATTGCAGCAAGTGCTTGTCAAAAAGCTTTTGTAACTAATCGTATAGGAGATTTTGGTTTATTATTAGGAACCTTAGGATTTTATTGGATAACTGGTAGCTTCGAATTTCGCGATTTGTTCCAAATAGTGAATACCTTGATTCATAATAATGGGGTCAATTCTTTATTTGCTACTTTATGTGCCTTTTTATTATTTGTCGGTGCAGTTGCTAAATCCGCACAATTCCCCCTTCACGTATGGTTACCTGATGCCATGGAAGGCCCCACTCCTATTTCGGCTCTTATACACGCTGCTACTATGGTAGCAGCAGGGATTTTTCTTGTAGCTCGGCTTCTTCCTCTTTTCATAGTTATACCTTACATAATGAATCTCATTTGTTTAGTAGGTATAATAACAGTACTTTTAGGAGCTACTTTAGCTCTTGCCCAAAGAGACATTAAAAGAAGTTTAGCTTATTCTACAATGTCTCAATTGGGTTATATTATGTTAGCTCTAGGTATAGGTTCTTATCGAGCTGCTTTATTCCATTTGATCACCCATGCCTATTCTAAAGCTTTATTATTTTTGGGATCCGGATCCATTATTCATTCAATGGAACCTATTGTTGGATATTCACCAGAGAAAAGTCAGAATATGGTTCTTATGGGAGGTTTAACAAAATATGTTCCAATTACAAAAACTACTTTTTTTTTAGGTACGCTTTCTCTTTGTGGTATTCCGCCTCTTGCTTGTTTTTGGTCCAAAGATGAAATTCTTCACGATAGTTGGTTGTACTCACCAATTTTCGCACTAATAGCTTGGTTCACAACAGGATTAACCGCATTTTATATGTTTAGGATGTACTTACTTACCTTTGATGGGTATTTGCGCATTCATTTTCAAGATTATAGTAGCCTTAGTAGTACAAAAAATAGCTCGTTTTATTCAATATCTCTATGGGGAAAAGGGACACTTAAGAAAGTCAATAGGAATTTCTTTTTTTCAAACATGAATAAGAATAAGGTTTGTTTTTTTTCAAAAGATATATATAAGATTGACAAGAATGTAAGAAGTAAGATACGAGACTTTAGTACTTACTTTAGAAATAGGTACACTTATATGTATCCTCACGAATCGAGCAATACTATGTTATTTCCTCTACTTGTATTAGTACTATTTACTTTGTTCATTGGATCAATAGGAATTTCTTTTAACGGAGGAGCAATATATTTGGATCTATTATCGAAATGGTTAACTCCGTCGACAACCCTTTTTCATCAAGAATTGAATTCTTCTGAGGATTTGTATGGATTTTTGTCAAATGCTTTTTTTTCGGTAAGTATAGCTCTTTTCGGACTATGGATAGCATCTCTTTTTTATGGATCTATTTATTCATCTTTCAAGAATTTGGGCTTAATTAATTCCTTTTTAAAAAGAGGTCCTAAAAGAATTATTCTGGACAAAATAAAAGGTGTGATATACAATTGGTCATATAATCGTGGTTATATAGATATTTTTTATACTGGAATTTTTACCATGAGTATAAGAGGGTTAGCGGAGCTAACTCAGTTTTTTGATAAATATCTAATTGATGGAATTCTAAATGGGATTGGTGTTGCAAGTTTCTTTATGGGCGAAGGGATAAAATATATGGGAGGTGGACGAATCTCATCTTATCTATTCTTGTATTTTTCTTATGTGTCAATATTCTTATTCATATTCATTCTTTTCTTTTTCTCTTCTTTCAGTCTTCCCAATTCCCAATTCTCTTGATGGGTCTCCAGATCAGAATCTTCGTAAACCGGGCTATCTTGATAGCGTGCCTCTTTAAAGTGAAATTCATCCTTTGTTTTTTCCTTTCCATTCACTCGGATCTCTTCCGTTTCATCTATTTTGTCCAGATCCTCCTCTTGTTCCTGTTTAGTCTCCTTCATTTCGGAAGTTGTTTCTACATCGCTTTCTTCCTTTCTTTCTCCCCCTTCTTCCGTTTCTGAGGTTTCTTTCTCTTTCAGTTTCTTAGTGACAATAGGCGACGGCATTCTGCCTAAATAGTAGACGCAGGTGATAAATAAGAGAATACTAAAGATTCGAGCTATAGAATTTCTCAATTCTGACACAAGATACTTATTAGATCGAATAGAATGATTTTGCCGTATCCAGAATAATACCAATCCAACCCATTTCATGAATAAAATGTGACCAATTAACCAACCAACAAAACTACTTGTTAAAAATAAAATCTTGTTGTTGCATCGAAACATAGAAATGTTGACTAATCTGGCTAACGTGGAACTTGGTAAAATGAAATGGTTGAATAATTGAAAGATTAGATTATTCAGGAATACACATTGAATGCTGAGATTACGCATTGAATTTCTGGTAGTAGATCCATAATCAAAAAAGTTTTTATGATTGTTCCAGAAGAAATGAAACAAAAGATACGGTAGAACTAGGACAGTTATTGTATGAGGTCTACCCAATGCTAGATGCAGAGGCGCATAATAGATCGATATGAACATCATGAGCTGTCCCGCAATAAAACCAGTTGTTGCTGATACCTCCTTCTCGGTTCCTTCTTCCATAACCCGAGCTCGGAGAAGGAAGAGATAAGAGGGCCCTATGGAGAATGTGGTCAGAAATCCATAATAGAGCCCGACCACAACGACCGAATTTATTATCTTCATGCATAAGGATAATGGATTACCTAGTAGAAAATATTTAAAAATCA